TAGTTAATTAAATATTAAATAATATGAGACTCGAAATGAAAGTACCCTTCTCGCATACATTCCCCATTACGTTGTCGGAACAAAAATATTGCATGTATCAATATGGATGGAAATATTTAGTACATGAAATAGCGATTTGCTAGATATATAAATAGATATATAAGATATAACTAATAAAACGGATCTTGTGTTCTGGAATTGGAATCAAAGAAAGATATTTAAAATGGCTCGTATGTTGTGACTTGGAATAAATGTTTCTCGGTAAAGGAAGGGAATAGTAATTTATTCATTCCTAATTTATTCCTATAGAACGTCTAGGAACAAGAAGATTAAATCGGATATATCGACAGATTCCCGCGTAGTCCAAAGAAAAAAAAGATCCAATTTCATCTCTATCGAATTTTAATATCAGAATAGTGGATATAATTATGATGCAATGGGTTAGGTCCACTTACTTTTTATTTTGTTGATTTCTAATCGATTTAATTGGAATAATGGAAAATAGGAAAGGAATAGTAATATTTGAAGATTTAACGAGACGACTTATCCTTACATTCATTATAATATTTAATATAATATTTATAATAATATATTTAATTTATTTATTTAATAATATATTTAATTTAAATAATATATTTAATTTATTAAAATAGCAAATTTATAACCATACTATAAATTAATTATAATGTTATAATTTTGATTATATATTAAAATATTAAATTATACGGTTTGTTACTTTTTTTTTATTACTTTATTACAAAGATCAACAATATCTTTATTCGCACTTCAAATATGAATACTACTGCCGGAGTTTTATTATTTATGAAAAAATCAAAGCCCCTTATCGGATTTGAACCGATGACTTACGCCTTACCATGGCGTTACTCTACCACTGAGTTAAAAGGGCTTGTTTGATCCAATTCCTGAATAAAGACACTATGAGTTTAGTATATATACTTATTATAATAGATGTACATAGATATATCTTATAATAAGTATAAGGGTTCATTCAGGAATGAAAAATTTTCTTTATCCAGTAAAAGTAAATTAAATAATTTAATATAATTTACTATAGAGTATATAATATAGGTAAAATAAAACGGTTTATTGATATTGGATTTGATAAATATCAATACAATGAATTGTTTCAAGACTATCCTAATTGACATCATAACTAAATTCATTTGAGTGATACATGTATCCACTAATTTAACATAGATCCAAGATATTTCATTGAATCATTGATAAAGAGATTCGGATAAAGAGATTCGGCGTGGCCTTTGAACCAAACTTTTATCGAAAAAAATTGTATAGAAAGAATCGTGAAAGACGGAAAGATCCTTCGTATCGAGTCATACCATTCCATTATATTGACAATTTTAAAAAACTATTCATACTATGAACATAGTATGATGGCGGTCGTGCAAGTCTGCCCCCATCGTCTAGCGGTTCAGGACATCTCTCTTTCAAGGAGGCAGCGGGGATTCGACTTCCCCTGGGGGTAGGGTACTACGAAAGGAAGTTGATCGTGGATTATCAATAAGCCTGGAATTGATTCTTCCTGGGTCGATGCCCGAGCGGTTAATGGGGACGGACTGTAAATTCGTTGGCAATATGTCTACGCTGGTTCAAATCCAGCTCGGCCCAATAATTTGCCGATCCGCCATGAAATGATATAATATAACCCATTTGTTGCTCTCCAGAAATGCCCGATCCCCCAATCCCAATACGGAAGAAATCCATTTTATGATATATCTATACCACTATTTATTTACTCTCTTTTTCCAAGAAATTCTGATCTTGCTAATGATCTAGATTCATATCAGGATCCGTAACTATAAAGTAAAGTTTAAGGAAAAGAGTAAATAAAAAAAAAACTTTTTTGATTGAACGAGTGATTATCCAATTGATTTGGCAATAACGAAAGGATTACTAGTAATACCGGCTGCTCTCACTAAAGTACATATACATATGGGTATCGATATATCACACTCGCAGCTCTGTTACAACACGCCAATTCTAATCGAAATTGAAAGGGTTAGAATGAAATCATAAAAATATGTATACTTTATTTTATTATGGTATTTACTTGGGATTGTAGTTCAATTGGTCAGAGCACCGCCCTGTCAAGGCGGAAGCTGCGGGTTCGAGCCCCGTCAGTCCCGACGAATCCAAATCCAATAAAAAACTATATCAATTCATCTCTCTATTTTTTGTGAAAAGAAGTCCAAATAACATAATTTCATTCCCAACAGCGATCCCTCTTCTTTTTTTCTTTTTCGTTTCACATTTATCATCAACCAAATGGGGGAATTTCCATTTCTTCGACTAGTACCGATTCGATTGATGGGAGAGAGGCATATGTGGATTAGTACAATTATTATATTATTAGCATCAGATTCAGGATTCCACGGGATACCGTACTGTACTGGGTCTGGCTTTTTCAATTACTCCCGATCTGTGAAATATGAAATAGAGTAGAGTATTGTATGTTTCCCGGGAGTACATACATAAATGGAATTTGTACAATATAAAAAAAATTGAACATAGTTACTGTGTATAGAATAGTATAGAATACTTTTTTTTAAGATTAAAATAAAAGTATATCCTTTTCGGGCCCTATTTTGTGTAACCTCAATTTCAAATTTGACTAATTTGAAATAATCTATCTCATTCAAATTTCGCATTGAGCTTTTGATATATGCGTCCCATTACTAATCCAATGAAAGAGGATATTCAAAAAATAAAGATCAAACAAGGATCACTTTTTTATTAGCGAGGTAATGAATTTATTTTTTTTATTTTTTTATTTTATAAGGGTTTTTCCTTGAAAGAACAAACTTTTTAAATTTATATATAAATATATAAAAAAATAGTTAATTTGATGGAATATTCGATTTTTTTATACCGGAATTTGTACTCGTCTTTATCATACTTCTTTTGTTTTCCAAGAAGATTGGCTCATTAAAAAAAGGAGTTTATAACTTAGCTCCTTCCTTTTTTTTCATTGAGCTTCTATTGTTTGTTGGGGTTTGTTTAGAACCAATGGTAAGTGGAAAGGCGGTTAGATGATACTTCATCAGATGATTGTACAAAGAGGGCGGTAGGTTATAGAAAAGAAAGAATGGAAAAGAATGATAAATAAATAAAGGAATTATTGATTGTATCGGGAATCAAATTTTGAGTTCAGTATGGATAAAAGATCGTCCTATGTTATACTATTCAATTCTTGACGATGAATCTATTTGATAGCTCCGATATTGTTATTCATGATATTGATCCGATTCGATATCATCGAGATGTAATGCATCCCATTGAATTTACAGGCGAAAGATTTATTATCTCTATGGGATTAACTCCCGAGTTATTGCGAATTAAAGAAAAATTAAACAATGAGATTATGGAAGTAAATATTCTCGCATTTATTGCTACTGCACTGTTTATTCTAGTTCCTACTGCTTTTTTACTTATAATATACGTAAAAACAGTCAGCCAAGGTGATTAATTTGAATTAAACTTGATTTTTTATTTCTTATCAATAATTGCAGAGAAGAAAAGAATAAAAATTTAGCGTCTTAAATGAAATGGGCAGACTAGAATCAGTCGTATTCTATGAGATACGATAGTATGGTAGAAAGATTCAGATATTTCTTTCTACCATACTATCTAGTATTGTTATTGTAGTGTATAAAGTTGTATTGTAATGCGGGTTAATTTAATATAGATTAATATAGATCAATCTACAATAGTATGATCATATTCCTTTTCTATATATATAGAAATCGATTTAATTACGTATATAGTGATAATGTATATTATATAGTATCCCAATTCTATTTCTTTGCTTTATCTATTTGTATTTAATTTGTGTTGATTTCAATTAAATTAATTTGAAATAATCGAAAGCGACTTTTACGATTAGAATTCCTAGATTTCTGATTATTTTCAATATGAATCCCGATCGAAAGAATCAATGACTTCTTCGGATTTCGAAAAGGATTAGTAAAACCCGTCGACTTTTAACGTTTGAACCACGATATGAAATGGGTTCAATAAAACAAGCAAAACATAAATAAAATTTCTAAAATAGTAAAACTAAAACAAGCGGCGCAATATGTGACTCGCCCAAGACAATATTTTAGGATGTGCAGTATCTCGTTGGACAACTACTATGTTGTTTCCCAATGTGTATCCACGTAATGGAATAACCGAATTGTTTTCTCTTTGATCTTTGAACAGTAAAGAGGTAAACAAAATAAAAAAAAGTTCCGTTCTTCCTCATGGTCCATATCTAACTTTGGTAAGAGTCAGTTCATCGAAATAGAAAATTTATGAAGAATTCAGTTGGAATAAATTTCCTACCATTTGTATTCCTTTTACTTTTTTTACTTTCAAAATACGAACACGGAAATAATTGAAATATTTCTTTGATTGAAAGAGTATTCTTCATATATATTTATTATTCATAGAATACATTACTCAACTAAAATCCAAGAGAATTTCGAAATGAAGATATTTTTCATTTCTATTTCAATTTAAAAATAAAATTTTAAATTGAAATAGTGAAATTTTAAATAAAAAAAACTTTGCCGAACGATCTATAAAAAAAGTGATACTGTTTAGTTCCTAAACTCAATTAGTAGTACTTCTAGAGTCCACTCCTTCCCCATACTACTAGTGAAAGGGAAAATGTAAAGACTACCATTAAAGCAGCCCAAGCGAGATTTACTATATCCATGTGAATTATGTCCTCTATCTCTATGAAGGAATTTTTCAATTATTGTTCACTAATAAATAATAGGGGAATCACTGGCGCAGAGTCAAAAAGTTATTCTGACCCAACACCGTTGATGAAACAATCCAATAAATCCAATTATAACAAGTTCTTATACGATTTCTAGTATAATTAGAAAAGATTAAGCCCAAGCAAAATATGCGGAAACCCCCTTGGAAGTATCAAAGAAATGATACTAACATGTAGAAAAAAACCTATTCCTTAT